TAACAAACATATAATATGGTAAAAGACTTATATAAAGTATGAAATAAATATGAAATCTACCACAAAAAATTAATATTTTTTAGGAATTTAAGGCGGAAATGGACGTATTTTTTTCTTTTAATAAATATCTATTTTGTACATTTCTTTCTTTTAATAAATATCTATTTTGTACATTTCAATTTGAATTAGGAACTCCGCGTACAAGTGGTAAGTCATTAACTACATATACACATCCGGTCATATATGTATTACCATTATGTATTACAAATTACAATAAAATTACAATAACGAATACAGAAAGAGGAGTTTTTAAAATGCGAGATCTAAAAACATATCTCTCCGTGGCACCGGTAGTAAGTACTCTATGGTTCGGGTCTTTAGCAGGTTTATTGATAGAGATCAATCGTTTTTTTCCGGATGCGTTGATATTCCCCTTTTTTTCATTCTAGCTATTGATATGGGAAGGGGGAAGAAGATTAGAGATACAATCAAATATCTGTAACTAATCCCTACCCCTCCCTTCTTTTTTTCTTTGTTTTTTCTTTTTTTCTTTTTTTACTTATTCTTTCTAAAAAAAAAAAAAAAAAACAAAGAAAAAGCGGTTTCACCCTCAGTGAAACTATGAACTCGGGCTCAGGCTCAAATTAAATTAATAATAGAATGGAAATGCGGTGGTTGGGGCAACAATATCATACAAGATACTTAACTGAAAATGAAATACTGTACGGCAATTAAAAATTATAAATATAGTTAGAAATCATTATATTACTTATTATTTATTACTATATTGATTGCAACAAAATATTTCTTTCATAATTTGATTTCGAGTTACCTGCTTCTATTTTTGTGTCCTTTCTTCTTCCTTGCTTCGGGTCGGAAAATTAAAGAATTGAGTGAATCAAAAACCAAAGGAGGTTCATGGCTAAGGGTAAAGATGTCCGAGTAACGGTTGTTTTGGAATGTACCAGTTGTGTTCGAAATCGTGTTAATAAGGAATCAATGGGCATTTCCAGATATATTACTCAAAAGAATCGACACAATACGCCTAGTCGATTGGAATTGAGAAAATTCTGTCCCTGTTGTTACAAACATACGATTCATGGGGAGATAAAGAAATAGATCGAACCGATCGCCCGTGTGTCAGTCTTCCAAGGAAGATGAAAAATTACATATTATATATAACAATATTACATATTATATATAACAATATATATATAATTTATTTAAATTTATTTTTTAATTTATTTAAATATAAACAAATAAATAGAAACAAACCAAATCCTATTTCGATCGGATCAAAGATGATGTAGAATTAAGAAATAGGATTGGGATTTTCAGGATAAGGAATAAACAAACCATGGATAAATCCAAGCGAATCTTTCTTAAATCTAAGCGATCTTTTCGTAGGCGTTTGCCTCCGATCCAATCGGGGGATCGAATTGATTATAGAAACATGAGTTTAATTAGTCGATTTATTAGCGAACAAGGAAAAATATTATCTAGACGGGTGAATAGATTGACCTTAAAACAACAACGATTAATTACTATTGCTATAAAACAAGCTCGTATTTTATCTCCGTTACCTTTTCTTAATAATGAGAAACAATTTGAAAGAAGCGAGTCAACCGCTAGAGCTGCTGGTCTTAGAACCAGAAAAAAATAGGTTGACTCTTCAATTGAATTGAATCAAAAGAAAATTCCAATCCAAACTCAAATGCGGATTGACGTTTTTTTTTGTTCGAAAAATCGTAAAATCGAAATGTCCTGTCGTAAGAAAAAAAATGGGAGAAGAGGAATAAATATTTTTTATTTAACGGCTTTCTTCATTTTTTATTTAACGGCTTTCTTAATTTTGATGACTTTATCATATTTTATCATACTAATTTCTACTCTACCTTCCCAGAGTTCATTCTCCAGGGAACTCCATTTAAACTATTCCAACGGATTCCTGCCAATCTCTTTATTTTATGATCTCATTGGAAATCATATAAAGACAACTCTTATTTAATATAGCTATTTGTGCAAGTATTTTACGATTAAGAAGTAACTGTCTCTTGTACAGATTGTGTATAAATTTACTATAACTGAAGTATACTTTATTCTCGCGAATTACTGCATTTATCCGAGTGATCCACAACCGACGAAAATCTCTCTTTTGTCTACCTCTATCCCGATGAGCCGAAACCAAAGCTCTTATTTTCTGTTGAGTAATAGTACGAGTAAGTCTTGAATGAGCCCCTCGAAAGGTTGATGCAAATAAACGAATTTTTGTTCTACGTCTTCGAGCTATATACCCTCGTTTAATTCTGGTCATTGAATAAATGAAACTTTGATGAATAACTAATCGATTTCCTTTCTTTCAGTTATTCCCTTCCCGTATCCTAGTCTATTAATAACAAAACGGATTCTTCCAATGTATAAAATTTAAATTCCAATGGCTTTTGCTACTATAACCTTCCCGACCACGATTTTTTTTTTTCTAGGTGAAATGCCTAGAAAAAAATTGTATTGATATTAGGTATCAAAAACACATAAAAGTAGTAAATATAAATGGATATAGTGGGTTCCATCGTTTCTATGGTTACTTCTTAAACGGTGAGGTCCTCTCTATACACCGGAGCCCTTCTTTCATTTAATCAATGTTATTGTTAACTTGTACAGTTCACACTCTTTGGCTCTACCCATAATTATCCAGTACGAGGTCTTTCACAATGAGATCCACTTATACAGTAACGGTATTTAATTATGAAGATTTGCTGAGTAGCTGACCCTGTTAGTCCGTTCTTGCAAGAGTAAGGCATAATTTTTCTGCTTTTTAAAATAGTATTTCCCCTGCTTAATGGATATCATTTGCTATCAATGGAGAATTCTTTCTCATCTTAAATTTAAAACGGAGTTGATTGGATTTGCACCAACGGAAACCATACATTTGATACCACAATAGAAGGATAGATCTTTTTGATTTTTAGATATTGAATGGAGTTCTTCCATTCTAGTCTATTCACTGGTACTGATCGTTGATACTGGATCAATTGTTTTCTTTCTTTTGTCCTAGCCCATGATCTGAACGAGTCGCACATACACCCTAGTACATGTTCCTCGTCGCTGAGGACATCCCCCAAGAGCGGGGGATTTCGTGACATTTCTGATTGGCTGTCTTGTGTTTCTAATAAGTTGTTTAATAGTTGGCATATTGAATCATATACATAATGGGCTGGTTTAGATCGATCTTAACCGGATGATTATGAATTATTTTATTTCTATATTAATTTCTATATTAATAGATTAATGAATAGAATATTAAATCCGGTAAGAAGATAAAATCTCAAATCACCAATTCGTCTGAAATTTTTGTTATTTTTTCTTTTTTATTCAGTCGCTACAAGATCAACAATTCCATGAGCTTGGGCTTCTGTTGCTGACATAAAAACATCTCTTTCCATATCTTCGGATACAACCCATAAGGGTTTGCCTGTCCTTTGTACATAAACCCTTGTGACGGTTTCGCGCAGCTTCAAAAGTTCTTCCGCTTCCAAGATAAATTCTCCCGTCTGTGCCTCATAAAAAGAACTAGCAGGTTGATGGATCATTACCCTGATGATATAACATAATAAATGTTTATTCTATCTCGCATGATGATAAGGTGAAGAGATAAAGAATAATAAAATATATAATTGAACAACCGTACAGGCATCTTTTACGCATTGCATACGGCTCTATAATGGAATTCGTTTTTACCTTACTTAAATATCAAATAAATTAAATATAGGGTCTATCAGACTCGGGTTGGTAAATGATCCAATAACCACCCTTCTTTTTGTTTTTGGAGTAGTTCAAAAAAAAATACTATGATGGCTCCGTTGCTTTATATATTTATTTCGTCTGTTATTTAGCAATCCCAAAGTTTCTTTTTTTTTTTTCAAATAAAAAAACAAGATTTTTTTATTTTCATATTCTTTCATAACCTAAATATTGTTAAGAGCCTCCCGGCGTGAAAACAAAAAAGTTTGTGACGCTGAAATAGGCCTCCCGATAGATTAGATAAAATCGGAAATACCTTTATATCTCATACTACTCTTTCGATACATAATTTAAGGGTTAAAAAAATTTATCATATCGAATTCGAAGTGCCATGCTATTATTACTTAATATTCATATTTCATATAGCGCGAAGGCATAGTCTTCTTTTTTCTCTCAAATCAAATAAAAAACTCATTGGCGCCAAGCGTGAGGGAATGCTAGACGTTTGGTAATTTCTCCTCCGACCAGAATAAACGATCCCATTGAAGCGGCTAATCCCATGCATATTGTCTGTATATCTGGTCGCACAAATTGCATAGTATCATAAATAGCTACTCCGGGTATTACCCATCCGCCAGGAGAATTTATAAACAAATATAGATCTTTGGTATCATCCTCTATACTGAGATATACCATAAGACCAATAAGTTGATTCGAGATCTCGCTATCAACCCCTTGGCCTAAAAAAAGTAATCTTTCTCGATAAAGTCGGTTGATTGGGATAAAGTTGTATCCCTTAGAAACCGTACATGCACCTTTTGATGCATACGGTTCAACAAAAATAACGAAAAAAAAAAAAGAATCAATGTGTAGATGTAGATTCTAGCGCTTTCTTTTTTTTTTTTTTTTTTCATACCAGGCTTTTAACTTATAAAAAGGGGCTTTTCTTTCATTTTTAAAAAAAGATGGGTTTTGGCCTGTTTTGTTTATCTATAAAAAAAAATTACTAAATTTATCTAACTAACTTTTCATTGATGTATTGTTTCATCGAGATACAATCTCAATCGCGATGTAATTTTCTTGTTCCTGAATGGGCTTCTTCAATTTTTTTAGGTTTATGCTCTACTCCGAGTAAAGATCCGCCCGATTTGGATTTGCACATATATGACAAATGCCCCAATACCACGTCCTTTTGCTACGACTTCCTTTTTACAATTTATTTCATGTCTTACAACAGATATTCAATGCATTCATCATATTACTCGATTGATTAACAGTTTGAGATCACTTCTATTATAAATATATAAAGAAATAGAATATGATAGAAATAGGAATCATAAATAGATTTATTACCGGTTTTTTTCTAAACGGAGCCTGGATACTTCATTTTATTGGCCTAACCAAGATAACCATAAATTATTCTAATTGATAATATTAATCTGTATACCCTCCCGAAAAAATGGATCTAATTGAACTTCACGCTCCAAATTTTTGATAATTCAATCAATCTTTCTTGGGCGAAGGGGAGGATATCTCGATCGGGGAAGAGAATGGGGAAATACCATATGACCCAATATATCTGACAAGTCGCACTATACGTCAATCCACAATGCATCTTCCTCTCCAGGACTTCGAAAAGGTACTCTTGGAACACCAATAGGCATTAAATAAAAGAAAAATTAAGTACTATATCTCACTTTGATGTGAAAGCGTAACAATGGATTTAGTGTCCTACTAATATTGGCCTTTATCATATTTTATCCATAGATTGACTAAGTTCATAAAAAAAGATAAAGAAGACAAAATGAATAAAGGAAAATTATTACAAATAAGTCCTTTGAATGATGAACAAATATATATATGCATTCACTCATATAAAATGGTATCAACCCCCTACCATTGCGTATTGGTACTTATCGGGTGTAGAATAGATCTGCTTCTTTTTGTTCCTACGAACAAAATAGTTTCATTATTACTAAAAGTAATTGAAAAGAATCAAACAAATCAAACAAATATTAATTCTTTCCCCAAGATAATCCACTAAAAAGAGGGTCCACAGCATAGTTTTTTCCAATGCAATAAAGTTACATTGTGTCTATTTTTCATTGATAAAGGGGTATTTCCATGGGTTTGCCTTGGTATCGTGTTCATACCGTCGTATTGAATGATCCCGGTCGTTTGATTTCTGTCCATATAATGCATACAGCTCTGGTTGCTGGTTGGGCCGGTTCGATGGCTCTATACGAATTAGCAGTTTTTGATCCTTCTGATCCTGTTCTTGATCCAATGTGGAGACAGGGTATGTTCGTTATACCCTTCATGACTCGTTTAGGAATAACCAATTCATGGGGCGGTTGGAGTATCACAGGGGGTACTGTAACGAATCCGGGTATTTGGAGTTACGAAGGTGTGGCCGGGGCACATATTGTGTTTTCGGGCTTGTGCTTTTTGGCAGCTATCTGGCATTGGGTGTATTGGGATCTAGAAATATTTACTGATGAACGTACAGGAAAACCCTCTTTGGATTTGCCTAAGATCTTTGGAATTCATTTATTTCTATCAGGGGTGGCTTGCTTTGGTTTTGGTGCATTTCATGTAACAGGATTGTATGGTCCTGGAATATGGGTGTCCGATCCTTATGGACTAACTGGAAGGGTACAATCCGTAAATCCAGCGTGGGGTGTGGAGGGTTTTGATCCTTTTGTTCCGGGAGGAATAGCCTCTCATCATATTGCAGCAGGGACCTTGGGCATATTGGCGGGTCTATTCCATCTTAGTGTACGTCCACCTCAACGCCTATACAAAGGATTACGTATGGGAAATATTGAAACCGTCCTTTCCAGTAGTATTGCTGCTGTCTTTTTTGCCGCTTTTGTAGTTGCTGGAACTATGTGGTATGGTTCAGCAACTACCCCGATTGAATTATTTGGTCCCACTCGTTATCAATGGGATCAAGGATACTTCCAACAAGAAATATATCGAAGAATTGGTGCTGGGTTGGCTGAAAATCAAAGTTTATCTGAAGCTTGGTCTAAAATTCCCGAAAAACTAGCTTTTTATGATTACATCGGCAATAATCCGGCAAAGGGGGGGTTATTCAGAGCGGGCTCAATGGACAACGGGGATGGAATAGCTGTTGGGTGGTTAGGACATCCTATCTTTAGAGATAAAGAGGGGCGCGAACTTTTTGTACGTCGTATGCCTACTTTTTTTGAAACATTTCCGGTTGTTTTGGTAGACGGAGACGGAATTGTTAGAGCCGATGTTCCTTTTAGAAGGGCGGAATCTAAATATAGTGTCGAACAAGTAGGTGTAACTGTCGAGTTCTATGGCGGCGAACTCAACGGAGTCAGTTATAGCGATCCCGCTACTGTGAAAAAATATGCTAGACGTGCTCAATTGGGTGAGATTTTTGAATTAGATCGTGCTACTTTGAAATCCGATGGTGTTTTTCGTAGCAGTCCACGGGGTTGGTTTACTTTTGGACATGCTTCGTTTGCTTTGCTCTTCTTCTTCGGACACATTTGGCATGGTGCTAGAACCTTGTTTCGAGATGTTTTTGCTGGTATTGATCCAGATTTAGATGCTCAAGTGGAATTTGGAGCATTCCAAAAACTTGGAGATCCAACTACAAGAAGACAAGTAGTCTGATACAATATGCTTTGTTACTTGTTACTTTTCATTTTTATTTTATTTTTGTGATTTTTAGATGGGGTACCAGATAAATCTTGATTTGAATCACTGCCTTTTCTTTGACTCTTGTTCTTTATTTATCCGGGAGACGATCCCAAATAAACAGGTATGGAAGCTATAATTGTAAACCACGATCGAATCTATGGAAGCATTGGTTTATACATTCCTTTTAGTCTCAACTCTAGGAATAATTTTTTTCGCTATCTTTTTTCGAGAACCGCCTAAAGTTCCAACTAAAAAGGTGAAATGATTTGTCATTATCTCAATTGAAGTACGGATCCTCCCAATATTGGGAGGATCCGTACTTCAACTAGTCCCCGTGTTCCTCGAATGGATCTCTTAGTTGTTGAGAGGGTTGCCCAAAAGCAGTATATAAGGCGTACCCAGTAAAACTTACAAGTAAACCAGATAAAAAGATGGCAACTAGGGTTGCTGTTTCCATGATTATATAGTTTTAAGACATTATAAAGTTTTAAGACCACAATGGATCTATGATAAGATCATTTATTTACAACGGAATGGTATACAAAGTCAACAGATCTTACTGAATATAAAATATTATGGCTACACAAACCGTTGAAGGTAGTTCTAGATCTGGCCGCCCAAAACGAACTAATGCGGGGAGTTTATTGAAACCATTGAATTCAGAATATGGTAAAGTAGCTCCTGGGTGGGGAACTACTCCTTTGATGGGTCTCGCAATGGCTCTATTCGCGATATTCCTATCTATTATTTTGGAGATTTATAATTCTTCCATTTTACTGGATGGAATTTCAATGAATTAGATTCACAAGAACCATTAACTGGCTTTTTCAATACAAAGAGTGAAGCGTTTAGGTTTCTGATTTTTATCCCATTCTATTTTGGTAGTTTGACCGTGGAATTTCTTTGTTTCTGTATTTCCGGAATATGAGTGTGTGACTTGGTATAAATGATCCTATGGATAGTACAGAGAATGGGTCTGTCATCTTGATAGAGATGGTTTTACTTCGTCGGATATTCATTCTAGTATCTGGAGCACGGAATATATGAAATAGATTACTATTAGAACTATGATTCATACTTAAAAGTCAGACCTCGTGTCCGGACTTCAAAAAATTTTTTCAAAGAGTTAGAAGTTATAAATAGAAATTTTTTTATTCTTTCAAACTTTCGTTTATGCTTATTTTGATCAAAGGACAAAACAAAGGTTTCTTTGGTTTGGATTTTTAGTCATTATATCTATTCATTGAATAAGTGATGATCCAATGGTTCTTACTCAGGGAATTTTGGGACTTAGACTTAGTTTGAAAGGGTTTTATTGAATCATCGTGGTTTTAGTATGAATCTGAGGTTTTAATCAATTCATAGGGTCTTAACAAGAGAATTCCTATCAATAATAACGAAAACAGCAGTAAAGCCGCATTACATATAAATAACACCAAAGAAAATAGGTAAATAGAAGATTCAAGAGGCCTATAACGATCAATATATAGACGAATGAGCCGACTTGATTTTTTGGCATTATAACCACAAAGAAGAGCTTTCGGATTTTTATTCTTTAGTATCTTCAAAAAAAAATTGAATCATAAATCATAGAATTAATAAATTTCAAACTTTATATTACACACATCCGTTAGAACTAGTATTTGGGTGTTTCTGTTTGAGCCGTACGAGATGAAATTTTCATATACGGTTCTCCGGGGGGGTCCCCTTGATTTACCTATCTCAATAAAATCTATGATTGGTTCGAAGAACGTCTTGAGATTCAGGCAATTGCCGATGATATAACTAGTAAATATGTTCCTCCTCACGTCAACATATTTTATTGTCTAGGGGGAATTACGCTTACTTGTTTTTTAGTACAAGTAGCTACCGGGTTTGCTATGACTTTTTATTATCGTCCGACGGTTACGGAGGCCTTTGCTTCTGTTCAATATATAATGACTGAAGCTAATTTTGGTTGGTTAATCCGATCAGTTCATCGATGGTCGGCAAGTATGATGGTCCTAATGATGATCCTGCACGTATTTCGCGTGTATCTCACCGGCGGCTTTAAAAAACCTCGTGAATTGACTTGGGTTACAGGTGTGGTTTTGGGTGTATTGACCGCATCTTTTGGTGTAACTGGTTATTCCTTACCTCGGGACCAAATTGGTTATTGGGCAGTAAAAATTGTAACAGGCGTACCAGACGCTATTCCTGTAATAGGCTCGCCTCTGGTAGAGTTATTGCGCGGAAGTGCTAGTGTAGGACAATCCACTTTGACTCGTTTTTATAGTTTACACACTTTTGTATTACCTCTTCTTACCGCCGTATTTATGTTAATGCACTTCCCAATGATACGTAAGCAAGGTATTTCTGGTCCTTTATAAAGAATATATACCATCTTGTAATCAATCATCTATCACTTGGGGTAGGAACACTAGTATTTCATTGCTACAAATATGGATTATTGAAAAAAAATAAGACATGTATTGGGATATTTCTCTTCAACTCTACAAAAATGTATTATTTTTTTGACACTCATAGTTGAAGTGAATTTTCCGAAGATAAAATGGATTATGGGAGTGTGTGACTTGAACTA